AATACCATAATATAGGAACTTGTTACGACTGGATTTTGGGGATTGCTTCATCAACAGCCTTAAGTCATGATTCTATTTTGACTCTACACCATTGATTCCACTATGATTAGTGATCAATAATGGAATAATTCTTTCATTTCATAAGGATAGGAGACATAATTCACATGGATATAGTAAGTCTCGCTTGGGCTGCTTTAATGGTAGTCTTTACATTTTCCCTTTCACTCGTAGTATGGGGAAGGAGTGGACTTTAGAAGTACTATTAATTGAGTAATCGAATTGTATCAATTGTTTAATTGATTGTTGTTTTATTTTACGAACTGTTTAAAAAAAAAAATGCCTCTGTTTTCAAATTCTACTGTACTATAATATGAATAAGAAAATACACTAATGAATAATAACCATTCGAGCAAACAATGAATGATTACCATAGTTGTATTTCAAAACTCAAATCAACAGAATACATATGATAGGATTTTTTCCACCCAAGTTCTTTCTATTCTATTTTGATTTTTTGATTTGATGAACCGGTTCTTACCAGAATTACAGATATTACAATAAAAAACAAGCAACCTTTCTTTTTTCCTTTATTTGTTTCCCCCTCTTTCTTTACTTTTACACTTTTACTGTTCCAAGAGAAAGCTGTTCTGCTATTACAGCGATACATACTTTCTACTGCAAGCTCTTAGTAATTGTCCAAACAAAACAGGTCCCACGCATAAAAAATCTTGCTTGCGTTGAGCGATCTATATACCATACATTTAACATTTTAGACTTCTAGAAATTTTATTTCTTTTTTTTTTTTAGGCTTTATCGACTCATCTAATGTCATATTTAAGCATGACAAATCAACGAATCTACTACCCCCTTTCCAGATCCGAAGAAGTTACCATAGAACTTCATGAACCCTCTGTTTATAGCTCAATCGATGACTTCTTTGGAATGGTAAAAAAAAAAAAGAAAAAGGATTCCTTGGTTTTCTTTTATATAATTTTATATAAAATAAATACCCATACCTTTCTTCCTACATTGATTGTTTTGATCTATCTCGGGATCCTTATTTAATTAAAATTATAATAAGCCTAGAAATTTGGATGGAACAGTTGACCTTCAATTAATTTATTATTTATTTCGGATTGATCAATCATATAAATGGCTGTTGCGACGAAGACGAAAATAAATATAAATAGAATTAGAGTGCTTTTTTACATATTTATATTTACTTTACATAAATAATTGTACATACGTATTGGAAATTGATCCATGTTATCAAGCCTATATCTGTATCAAAATTTATATTATATATAAAATTTATATTATATAATAATAGATAGTCTACAATACTAGATAGCGTGGTAGAAAGATATATATTTATATTTAAATTATATATATATCTTTCTACCATACTATCTCAGATAGTGTCGATTCCAGTCCGATCATTTAATTTAAGACTTGGAGTTTAAATCCTTTTCTTCAATCATTGATAAGAAGTCAAAATATCAGTCAACTTAATCGTTTTGACTGACTGTTTTTACATAGATGATAAGTAAAAAAGCAGTAGGAACTAGAATAAACAATGCAGTAGCAATAAATGCGAGAATATTTACTTCCATAATCTTATTGTTTTTTTTTTCTTCGCAATAACTCGGGATCTAATCCCATAGAGATGAGAAATTTGACTGCTGTAAATTAAATGGGATGAATTGCATCCTAATGATACGGAATCGGATCAATGTTATGAATAACAATATCTAATCTATCAAATCGACTCATCGTCGAGAATTGAATAGTATAACATAGGAAGATCTTTTATCCATACCAAGTAAAAATGGGATTTCTGATCCGATAAAGAATCCTACTGAATTTATCATCCTTTTCCACTCTTTTCTATAAACAGTCCTCTTCTTTTTCTTTATACAATATCTTTCCTTAGACTTATACAAATTATCTGATGAGATATCATATGACCGATATTCTATTGGCTATAGACCCAAGTAGTAGAAGTGCAATAGAAAAAATGACGCGTTGAACTCTAAGCTTTTTTTATGAATCGATATTGGATCGTCGGATCCTAGTTCGGGACTGACGGGGCTCGAACCCGCAGCTTCCGCCTTGACAGGGCGGTGCTCTGACCAATTGAACTACAATCCCAATAGGATGTACAGCATACATATTCTTGTGATATCATAAGAGCATTCTATTTGCTGTGTTGTAACATAGACACGAATGATATACGGATATCTACGTAGAATAGATATGGACTATACTCTATCTAGTAATATAGTAAGAGTAACATGGTTTAACTAGTAATCCTGTGATTCTTTTTATTGCTACAAGATTGATTATCAACCTTTCAATGAGAAAAAACAACAAAAATGCAACTCTTTTCTTTATTCTTCCATATTAGGCATTTCTGGAAAATAAATTGGTTATATCATACTCAAAAGAAAGCGGCGAATTTTTGGGCCGAGCTGGATTTGAACCAGCGTAGACATATTGTCAACGAATTTACAGTCCGTCCCCATTAACCGCTCGGGCATCGACCCAGGAAGAATCAATTCAATTATAATTATATATATTATAATTACAAAATTATAATTAAAATTATATAAAATTATATATATAATTTTGTATATATATGATATGGATATTGTTTTTTTGATAATTGATAATCCACGATCAACTTACTTTCGCAGTACCCTACCCCCAGGGGAAGTTGAATCCCCGCTGCCTCCTTGAAAGAGAGATGTCCTGAACCGCTAGACGATAGGGGCATACCCGCCCGACCACCACCAGGCTATGATCATAGTATCGTCAGTTTTTTGGAATTGTCAATACAAAAAAATATATTATATAAATAATATAATAACGTAATAGTATGATTAGATTAATAACGTAATGGTATGATTAGATCCGAAAGACCTTTCCCACTTTCACGATTCTATATAATTAGAATTTTTAATAATTTTTTATGGTTCATAAATGCCCCATTATCCCATTAAATTAGTTATATACATTACATTCATTATATACATTAAATTATATATTTTATTATAATTTTTATTATAATTATATATAAACTATAATATTAAACCAAAGAAGTATAGTATTCTTTTAGTTCAAGTAGTGATTGGTCTAACAGAAAAAGGATAGAAGTTTAATTTATTCAATTTGCACTAATTGATTTGTTCAGATAAGACATCATTCAATCAAATTTCGTAAATCTATGTCGTCGTGTTGGTACACGTATCAAGTAAATCTTGTTCTGATGGATCGATAAAATAAAAGCAAAAACAATACAGAAAGTGATATCGATCTTGAAACAATTCACTGTATTGGTATTTCTCAAAAAGGACATTTTACCCTAGACTTTACTTCTTACTTCACTTATTTTCTTAAGTAAACCCAAGATCTTGTTCTTGAATGAGTTCCTATGCATACATGTATCTATGTATGTAATATATGTACATATATACATACAGTAGACTCATAATGGAAAATGAATTGCTAATTCATTTTTTTTTGAAAGCCCTTTTAACTCAGCGGTAGAGTAACGCCATGGTAAGGCGTAAGTCATCGGTTCAAATCCGATAAAGGGCTTTTTCCACGAAACTCCTGCCTTCGTTTTTCAGTCGAGAGGAGAATAGAGAGATCTTGTTGATATTTGTCAAAAAGATAACCGCCATTATAAAGCACCATTATATTATAATGTAATGAGTATTATCAGTTATAGTTTGCAAAGTTGTTGAACATTTATTCATTATGTTAATTAATCATTACACTTTTTAGGGGAAGTCCACCTTGTACTGTAGTGGTATAGTAGTTCCCCTCATGTTTCCTTATTCATATTTTTTGATCCCGGGGCCTAACTATTCTAGATATCTAATCTTTATTATTAATCACCAAACTCAAGTATTCCAATCAAACCCATCGTTAAAGTAAAAAAAGTAAGTGGACCTGACCCGTTGAATCATGACTATATCGGCTATTCTGATATTCAAATTCTATAGAGATGAAATTAAATTATAGAAGCGGACTCTTTTTTATTTTATTTTTTCTTTTAACCATCCAAGAATTTGTCGATATTTCAGGTTTCATCTTCTTGTTACTGGATGCTCCATAGGAATAAATTGCTATTCCTTTCCCCCACAAAAAGGTTTATTTCGATAATAAATAAATTTTTCAATCTCTTTATTTGATTCTGGAATCCAATTTTATTGTTTTGTTCCGCCAATGCCAATGCAATAGGGAACAAATGTGATAAAGGGGCTTTCATTTCTAGTTTACCATTATTTAATATTGAATTTAGTATTTCAAATTTCATTTAATTTATGGACAGAGAAAAAAATAAGAAATTTTTTTATCTACCGGATAAAGGTAAAGTAAAAAGATAAATATTCGAAGTTCATTTTTTTTGTTCGACTCGCTAAAAGAGGTACTCTGGCATTTGAGTTATAGGACAATTCGGGGTTCAAAAGGTTATTAAGAAAAAAATAGTAAAGACTAATCAAACTAATGGATTTACCTAGGTCGGTTTGTAGTCTAATAGAAAAGAAGAATTTTTATCTTCGAAACCCATTGGAAGGGGTATTGGACGAGACAAAGAATCGTCCATAGATAATCGTCATATGCCCTGGAAAAAAAATTCTATGAGGTGTTCGGAAATGGTTGAAGTAGTTGAATAGGAGGATCAGGATCACTATGACTATAGCCCTTGGTAGATTTACTAAAGAAGAAAATGATTTATTTGATATTATGGATGACTGGTTACGGAGGGACCGTTTCGTTTTTGTGGGTTGGTCCGGCCTATTGCTCTTCCCTTGTGCCTATTTTGCTTTAGGGGGTTGGTTCACCGGTACAACTTTTGTAACTTCATGGTATACCCATGGATTGGCCAGTTCTTATTTAGAAGGCTGCAATTTCTTAACTGCTGCAGTTTCTACTCCTGCGAATAGTTTAGCACATTCTTTGTTGCTACTGTGGGGTCCTGAAGCACAAGG